TGCATATCATTTAAATTAGAATTGGCAACCCAATTTAGAATATTATATAAGATAATTTTTATATTTAGTAGAAAATATGGAAATTACTGGAATTAATTACGAATTCGTTCCTTCGGAAACTCGTAATTAGAAAATAAACAAAAGAATTATTCAATTTAATAAATCACTCTAAGATGATACCTTGTTTTTTTAGTGTGTGCCCATCGGGAACGAAGAAAGTCGAAATTTGTCCCTCCCGACTGTCGCATGTGCCGATCAATAGCTGTTGAAAGGATTCCCTCGAAAAAGAAAGAGGGACAAGCAAACAATAAGGAAGCTGAGACGACACTCCTGTCGGGAAATGGAAACAAACGATGAGGGATTCCTCGAGAAGTTAACAACTATTCTTCGCATCGAGTGATTATGGATTATTTGAGGAAAACTGGATTTGAGACATACACGAGGAAGGTTCTGGGAGCAATACCAGTTATGAAGCTCTTTCGAATCAGGAGCCGTGTGAGGTGAGAATTTCACGCACGGTTCTGAATGAGCGGAAAGATCGAAAATCTTCTTTTCGACTCTGACTCTCCTACACCAGTCGTTGCTTTTTTCTCCGTTACCTCTAAAGTAGCAGCTCCAGCTTTATTTACACGACTCTTCGGTTTAATTTTCCCATACTTATCCAATGAGTGGCATATCGCGGTGGGGTTATTAGCTACTTTTAGCATGATATTAGGAAATCTAATTGCCGTTACTCAAAAAAGCGTAAAACGTATGCTAGCTTATCCCTCTATAAGCCAAATTGGATATATCATGATTGGGGTACTTGCCGCAGACTCGGAAAACGGTTACGCAAGTATGATAACTTATACGTTTATCTATATACTCATGAATTTGGGAACTTTTGCTCGTATCATCCCATTTGGTTTACGAACTGGAACTGATAATATCAGGGATTACGCGGGATTATACATGAAGGATCCTGTCCTAACATTCTCTCCGGTTTTACGTTCACCATCTCTAGGGGGTATCCCTCCGCCATCCGGTTTTTTTGGTAAACTCTATCTCTTTTGGCATGGATGGAAAGCAGGTTCATATCCATCAGTTCCGGTGGCGCTTGTCACAAGTGTCATTTCCATCTATTACTATCTAAAAATAATTAAATTAATGTTCACTGGGAATAATGGGAGGAGCAACACACCCATAACTTCTAGACAAAATACATTAGTTTCTCCATCAATTTCAATTTCGAAAAGTTCTCTTGAAATAGCTATGATCATTCGTGTACTAGCATCAACCCTATTGGGTATATTCATAGATCCCATTATCGAAATCACACGGAATACCT